AGCTAAAATTGATTATTGTTCCTATACAGTTCAAACTATCTATGGGGTATTAGGCATAAAAATTTGGATATTTGTAGACGAGCAATAATAAGCCCTTACTCAACTTGTGTTTACGTTTTATTCAATCATAGACCAAGAAATGACAAGTCGGTTTTTTTCATTTAAATAAAAAATGAGCAATTCTATAAGGTTGAATAAAAATTCAATTAATCATTTGATATAATTGCTATGCTTAGTGTGCGACTCGTCGTTAAGGTTAGGATTAAAAATAAAAAGGATCGATCAGCCCATACATAATCTGTACATAATCTGAACTAATAATTATAAAACTAATAACCAACTCATCGCTTCGCATTATCCGGATCTAAAAAACCAACCAGGCAAGATATGTTATATTGGTCATATCATTGTAGCAACAGAAATCTTTTTTGCATAAAAAAAAAAAAACAATCCGATTATGAGTTGTGAAGCAATAAAAGTATGCGGGTAAATGGAAGGATGAAAGAAAGAGAGAGAGAAAAAGAATATGAATGATATACGATTCCAAATATGTATGTAATATGTAAGGTCTATGGGTCATCTCATAAAAGGTAGTGTAATAAAGCATCAAGACTGATGGATTCATAACTAGATGAATTTGTTCATATAACAAAAAAGCCAAGAGCCCCGAGACAACAAAGACTGAGAAGATTGACTCAAGAACAAATTTTATTAAAGGGCTCCATTATAGAATTAAGACCTAACCATTAATCGAGAGGCGATGGGAACGAGGGAACCCGTGAATACATAATATTTTATTGAAAACGAATCCTAATAATTCATTGGGTAGGATGGCGGAAGGAACCCAAGACCAATCCATTTATTGTGAGAGGTCGTTTCATGGGCTAACCCTAGAACCGAAACACATATTAAAAGAGTAAATATCCGCCCGCGAACGTTTCCATTTTATTATATTTCTAAATTTGAGTTGATCAAATATAATAATAGATAAAAAAAGAAAAGGCAAAACAAAATAAAAAATTTTATTCTAGAATCTATAAATACATATTTAGTTTAGTTTTCTATCAAAAGAAGATATACAAATTTATAAAATTTATAATAGATTAAATGAAATATCAAAGAATCCCGTGATTCAGTCTATTATTCAGTAAATACATCTATATTTTAAAAAATCGTTTCATTCGCGAGGAGCTGGATGAGAAGAAACTCTCATGTCCGGTTCTGTAGTAGAGATGGAATTGAGAAACAACCATCAACTATAACCCCAAAAGAACCAGATTTCGTAAACACCATAGAGGAAGAATGAAAGGAATATCTTATCGAGGCAATCGTATTTGCTTCGGTAAATACGCTATTCAGGCACTTGAACCCGCTTGGATCACATCTAGACAAATAGAAGCGGGACGAAGGGCAATGACACGAAATGCACGGCGGGGGGGGAAAATATGGGTACGTATATTTCCAGACAAACCCGTTACAGTGAGACCCGCAGAAACACGTATGGGTTCAGGGAAAGGATCCCCCGAATATTGGGTAGCTGTTGTTAAACCAGGTAGAATACTTTATGAAATGGGTGGAGTAGCAGAAAATATAGCCAGAAAAGCTATTTCAATAGCGGCGTCCAAAATGCCTATCCGAACCCAACTCATTATTTCGGGATAGAAATGTAGAATCAAAGGAAAGCGGTCTTTGTTTGAGATGAAAAAAAAACAATTGCAGATTTCTTTTTTTTTTTTTTTACTTATTGAAAGAAGAGATTCAAAAATAATATGATTCAACCTCAAACCCTTTTGAATGTAGCGGATAATAGCGGAGCCCGAGAATTGATGTGTATTCGAATCATAGGGGCTAGTAATCGACGATATGCTCATATTGGTGACGTTATTGTTGCTGTAATCAAGAAAGCCGTCCCAAATACACCTCTAGAAAGATCAGAAGTGATCAGAGCTGTAATTGTACGTACTTGTAAAGAACTCAAACGAGAAAACGGTATGATAATACGATATGATGACAATGCTGCGGTTGTTATTGATCAAGAAGGAAATCCAAAAGGAACTCGAATTTTTGGTGCGATTGCCCGAGAATTAAGACAGTTAAATTTCACTAAAATAATTTCATTAGCACCTGAAGTATTATAAGACGAGACCGTGAGATAGTTATAGTATTTGAATGAAATTAATTAGTAGATTGTGTATCACGCATATACCTTTTAAAATCCGTAACTATTTAATAAAATTAATAAAATAAAAAAAAGCATGTTGATTAGATCAAAATTCAAAGTAAACAATAATTTTCGTTTATCATGGGTAAGGACACTATTGCTAACATAATAACCTCTATTCGCAATGCTGACATGAATAGAAAAGGAATGGTTCGAATACCATCTACTAACATCACCGAAAACATTGTTAAAATACTTTTACGAGAAGGTTTTATTGAAAACGTAAGGAAACATCAGGAAAACAACAAGGATTTTTGGGTTTTAACCCTACGACATAGAAGGAATAGGAAAGGACCATATAAAACCATTTTAAATTTAAAACGGATCAGTCGACCTGGTCTACGAATCTATTCTAACTATCAACGAATTCCTAGAATTTTAGGCGGGATTGGGGTTGTAATTCTTTCTACTTCTCGAGGTATAATGACAGACCGAGAAGCTCGACTACAGGGAATCGGCGGAGAAATTTTGTGTTATATATGGTAATCTTTATGATAGTCGAATTATACACCGAACTCCCCTATATTGTAAAAAAAAGAGACAAGAGGTGGTTTATAATATCACTCCTCCCTCGTTAGTTGATACTTTGCAAGGGATTTTTGGTTTCACCTGGAATGAAAGAACAAAAAAAGGATTTATGAAGGTTTACTTACTGAATCACTTCCCAATGGTGTATTTTGGGTTTGTTTAGATAAGGGGGATCCTATTCTAGGTTACGTTTCAGGAAGGATTCGACATAGTTTGATACATATACTAGGTCATATAGAGTCAAAATTGCAGTAAGTTGTTACGATTCAACCAGCATATAATTTAGAGAATACGAAACAAAGATTCTAATGATTAGGTGAAGTAATCTTTTCAATTGAAATATTCCTTTTTTTGTAGAGATACAATTCGAAATAGGAAATTTCAAGACACTTATTTTCTTCCAATAAGTGGATTCGGAATTAAGGTAAGGAATGACCAATATGAAAATAAGGGCCTCCATTCGGAAAATTTGTGAAAAATGTCAACTGATCCGTAGGCGGAGACGAATTATAGTAATTTGTTCCAATCCGAGACATAAACAAAGACAAGGATAATCTTTATAAAAAAAAAGGACCCCTAAAGGCCACCCACGATATACACAGAAAAATAAAAAAAGGATCCTTTTTGACATGAAATGGATATATCCATATATCTCTGACTTAGATTTATGAGATCATAAAATATGGCAAAACCCATACCAAGAATCGGTTCACGTAGGAATGGACGTATTGGATCACGTAAAAGTACGCGTAGAATACCAAAGGGAGTTATTCATGTTCAAGCAAGTTTCAACAATACAATTGTTACTGTTACAGATGTACGGGGTCGTGTAATTTCTTGGTCCTCCGCCGGTACTTGTGGATTCAAAGGTACAAGAAGAGGGACGCCATTTGCCGCTCAAACCGCAGCAGGAAATGCTATTCGGGCAGTAGTGGATCAGGGTATGCAACGAGCAGAAGTCATGATAAAGGGCCCTGGTCTCGGAAGAGATGCAGCATTAAGAGCTATTCGTAGAAGCGGTATACTCTTAAGTTTCATACGGGATGTAACCCCTATGCCGCATAATGGCTGTAGGCCCCCTAAAAAACGACGTGTGTAAAAATAAACATTGAAGAGAAATTTCAAGAGAAATAAATAATTCAATGATTTGATCAAATAATATTACTATGGTTAGAGAGAAAATAAGCGTATCGACTCGGACACTAAAGTGGAAGTGTGTTGAATCAAGAGCAGACAGTAAGCGTCTTTATTATGGACGCTTTATTCTGTCTCCACTTATGAAGGGTCAAGCCGATACTATAGGCATTGCGATGCGAAAAGCTTTGCTTGGAGAAATAGAGGGAACATGTATCACACGTGCAAAATCTGAAAAAATACCACATGAATACTCTACCATAGTCGGTATTCAAGAATCAGTACATGAAATTTTAATGAATTTGAAAGAAATTGTATTGAGAAGTAATCTGTATGGAACTCGTGATGCGTCTATTTGTGTCAAGGGTCCCGGATACGTAACTGCTCAAGACATCATCTTACCGCCTTCTGTGGAAATCGTTGATAATACACAGCATATAGCTAACCTAACGGGGCCAATTAATTTGTGTATTGAATTAAAGATCGAGAGGAATCGCGGATATCGTATACAAACGCCAAATGATTTTCAAGACGCAAGTTATCCTATAGATGCTGTATTCATGCCTGTTCGAAATGCGAATTATAGTATTCATTCTTATGTAAATGGGAATGAAAAACAAGAGATACTTTTTCTCGAAATATGTACCAATGGAAGTTTAACTCCTAAAGAAGCACTTCATGAAGCCTCTCGGAATTTGGTTGATTTATTTATTCCTTTTTTACATGCGGAAGAAGAAAACTTCCATTTAAAAAACAATAAACATAAAGTTACTTTACCCCTTTTTATTTTTCATGAGAAATTGGCTAAACTAAGGAAAAAGAAAAAAGAAATAGCATTAAAATATATTTTTATTGACCAATCAGAATTGCCTCCTAGGATCTATAATTGTCTCAAAAGGTCCAATATACATACATTATTGGACCTTTTGAATAATAGTCCAGATGAACTTATGAAAATGCAAAATTTTCGCATAGAAGACGTAAAACATATATTAGACATTCTCGAAATGGAAAATAATTTTGCATAAATTCGAAATCCATTGGATTTCTTTTGTAGAAAAAACTTTAGAAAAAAAGACGAAAATAAAGTTTTGAATCTTTAACGGAATCCATATAT